CGAATAAAGGGATTCAAAAATATTGAATTTTAATGAAATTCAGATATAATATAATTTGAATTAAGATATACATATATTTAATAAGTATAAGTAATACACCAAAGTATGGATTTCATCTAATCTATATCAAATCTATTAGTAATTTGTATCTTGTTTATATAGATAGCTAAACATATACGATTAATATTTATATAGAAATATATAGTTATATAAATTTATAATCAAAACCAATACAATATTATATATTTATATAGTTATATAAATATATATATATAACTATATATATAATATTGTATGGGTTTTCATAATGTTAAAATGAATCTTTTTTTTGTTTTACCCTTTAATTTAACCGTATTATCATATTTAATTGACCCAAATTTAGCAAGCCAAGAAAATAAAGTTTTCGCGGGCGAATATTTACTCTTTCAATTCAATTTATATTTCGGTTGTAGCAATAGTTCATAACTTTTTCGAATAGATGAATTGGTCTCTGGTCCGTTCCGCCATCCAGATCAATGAATCATTAGAATTCGTTTTCAATAGAATCTTTTAGATCCACAGGTTCCGTCGTTCCCATCGCTTCTTACTTTATGGTTAGGTCTGAATTCTGCAATGGAGCTCGTAATGAAATTTGTTCTTGAGTCAATCTTCTCAGTCTTTATTGGCTCGAAGCTCTTGATTTTTTTGTTTTGTTCTATGGATAGATTCGTTTTATTATGGATGAATCCGTATTGATGCTTTATTACAGTGCACTTTTTTATGAGATGACTCATAGACCTTACATATTACATATTGGAATTAGATATCATCAATATTCTTTTTCTTTCTTTCTCTCACCCTTCCATTTATCCACACCCTTATTTTCTTTTCTCTATTTCGATTCACAACTTAGAATCAGATTTTTTTGTTTTTGTTTATATAAAAAGATTTCAGTTGCTACAAGGATATGACGGATCTGTCATATCTTGACTGGTTCTTTGAATCCAGATAATGCGAAGTGATGAGTTGGTTATTATTTCTATAGTTATTAGTTTATACTATGGGGCTGATTTTTTATACTACCCCTAAAAAAACCAACGAGTCACACACTAAGCATAGCAATGATATCAAACGTTCAATTGAATTTTTATTCAACCCTATAGAATTAAGAATTCGAATTTTTTATTTTGGTTTTTTTGATTCAACAGAAAAAGAAGAAATGGGTTTCTCGTTTTTTATTCCATCACCGAATATAAGGGAAGGGCAAGTCAAGGTTTATTATTTTATTCTCCGTCTATAAATATCCAAATTTTGATGCCTAATACCCCAAGGATAGTTCGGACTGTATAGGAACAATAATCAATTTTAGTTTGAATGGTTTGTAGGGGAAGCCTACCTTCTTGGATCCAGTCAACCCGCGCAATATCTTTTCCGCCAAGACGTCCTGCAATTTGTACTCGAATTCCGTTTGTATTTTCTTGTTCAGTTAATTCAATCGCCTTTTTCATTGCTTTTCGATATGAAACTCTATTCTTTAATTGGTCGGCTATAAATTCTGCAAGAATATTAGGATTTCTATAAGGCTTTGCAATTCTTGTGATAGCAAGGTTAAATTTTAGGTTCACACAACAAAAGTCTTTTTGTAGATTCATCTGTAATTCTTTGATTTCTTGCGGTCCATTGAATAATTGTGAAGATGCCGTATATATTTTAATTTTGATTACATCGATTTGTTTTTGAATCTCTATACGTGTAATTCCCTCGACGACGGAGGATATTTTCATATTTTTTTGTACATAATTCTTGATATAATCTCTTATTTTTTCATCTTCTTGTAGATTTTGAGAATAATTTTTTGGTTGTGCAAACCAAAGGGAATGATGACTTTGGGTTGTACCAAGTCTGAAACCAAGTGGATTTATTTTTTGTCCCATTTTTCCCCAATAATATACCTAGCATAAAGTTCCGCAGCCGTATACAGAATTTTACGTATTTTACGTTCAGTTTGTTTTAAACATACCAAAAATTTTAGTGCTAAAGCATTTTCTCGACATTTATATACAGAGAAAAAAAATGCCTTTTCTAAAAGATTTTCTATCAATTCACGTTCAGATAATAATGAGTCCTTTTCCGTTTCTTTTTTTAGCAATTTCTCGGAAATTAAAGATAATTGCTTGTCACTTGAAACTGATTGCTCGTTCATTGAAACTGATTTCTTTTCATATTCCCTTTCTAGTTTATATGCCTCTTTATAGTTCTTTTCTAAGGATAATTTTTGTTTTAAGAGTAAATGGGATAATATTTCACAGCATATTTTATGCTCTTTATCTAAGAAAAATTTCTTTTTCTTTTTTAGCAATTTATATTGAGATAATAATCGTGTCTCTTTGAAAATATTTTGTCCCAATCGATAAACATAGATCACTAATTGGACAAAATAGTCAAAGACTCTCTTCATGTCGCTCTCCTGGAGATTTTTTCCCCGAGTTAGATATGTCAATTTTACATATCTATATGTAAA